AGAAGAAATGCCGAGTGAAATCACTTTCGGGTTTTTAAAAACCGGAGGACAGAGGGAAGAGATAGAGGTGCCTTTCAGTGTGATAAGGGAGGAAAGCAGGTCCATCATCTATACCAGTGACCAGATTTGGATATGAAATAGAGAGCTAGGATTCTACTAAGTATGAGTAAGACCTAGCCTCGATCCGGATGGATAACCATTAATAGATTTCCTTCCTTCGGTCGCTAGCTAGGCGATAGCTGCTAGCTAGAGATAGCTATGTTAGACCGACTGCCCATCCGGGAAAAGGAACTATAGATAGGGCTGGTGGCAATGCAATGGAATTGGTGGGTGTTATCTAGCTATCCACGGCCGGAGTTTGAAGAACCTGGCTGTCCCCACATGATTGGCTAGTCCCCCGGCCAGATTCATTTACCTCATCAGCCATGGGCGGCTGTGGGTGTACCATTTGGCTATGACTTGGTCCTTCGATGTAGCTACGTATGCTACTGGTTTGGTCCCTTCATTTCCCCGCATCAATCAATAGGTTGGGTTTAGGTTCAGTGCTTCGGAGAATGAGCAGCAAGGTAAGAGGATGGGATGAATATAGATAGAGAATAGCCGGTTAGAGCCGTTAGTAGTTATGTTATTAAAGAAACGGACGGAATCCACTCCAGAGATTGCTACTAATAAGTGTACGTACGGGCGTCCTATCTTTCAACTTAATGTAGAACCCAACCTTAGCAATCGCAATCTTTAACGCTAGAAAGAGGTGTCCTCTGGGCGATTGGCTACGTGGAGCCGAAAACGTGCGTTTGTCAGGAATAAGATTTAGCTCAATAAATACAGTACAGTAGGTCAGGGTAGTGAGTGGTACACCTATCACTCCTCTAAAAACAAACTATCCTTCACTAGTACACTATATACATACGCGCCTTATAACTACTATACATAACATACCCCTTAGTCCCTTACTAGTACCCCTACTTCCTATTCTATTCCTATTCGAATAAATATCCTTTACTAGCGCCCTAATCCCGTATTTTCACTATGTAACTATAAACGGTTATTCTTACGAGTAAGTACGCAAACCCTTTTCCTGCTGTTGTTAGTGCCTTGGGGCGGCTAGAAGAAAAAGAGTTATAGATTTCTATTTCATTTCATTATTAGTTAGTGGAAGCGGAAACGACACTCCTACTACCACTACTAGGTGGATTAGATCTACTGTTAGAAGACCTGCCCATAGCTGAAGAATCTGAACTAGTAGGACCCCTACTACAGCTACAGAAAGGCCTTAAGCAAGGAGAAGGGGAAAAGGACGGACACATACTAGGACTGGTGGAAGTAGAAGAGGAGCAGCTCCTACTAATCCCTATATTAATATAAGGGGTGCAATGAGTAGAAGAACTAGGTGAACCTAATAGCATGGTACTAAGAGATGGGCGTCCTAGCCTCCTACTAAGACAACTGGCACTTTCAAATGGGACGACTAGCCGGGCAGAGGAGATGCTAGCACCTACCATTGAGCCAATCCTATTAAGACTAAGAAGAGTCAAATGATAGAAAGGAAGGATTTGTTCCATTGTTTGTTGCATTGTCAATCTTTGTTTGTTTGTGTTGTCAGGCGGGTAGAAAGACAAAGCAAATGAAAGAATAGGAAGGGAGCACACGCAAGAATACTGGCGCTCCGCACGTACATACACGATTCCACTCTTTTTCCCTATAAGATAAGGTAAGGGAGCGGTTTTCACGTACATACGATTGCACTTGGGGAATCCTACAGAGGGGCTGCCATCTATGCGACTTCGGCTATGCAATGAAGTCAAACGAAGCGGCGAACCAATGTCCATGCTTTTATTTCTTCTTGGAAAAACCAACCTCAACCTTACTACAATACAAGTCTTCCTTCATTGGGAAGCGAGTCTCGAACCTGGCCAGTGAAATGTGAACAGTCAACAAATGAAATAGAAAGGCAATGTCTTAGTCGAAGAGTCTTTATCCGCTGTAGATCAATATCAATGGGCTATAGTGAAATGGCCACATTCCCGATCCAATGCTATTGATCCAGGAGAGTTTACCGGGTAATGGGGCAACTGATGAACAAATTGGTTCAAGATCAACCACTTCAATTGCTGAGCCGCCATAGCTGCTGCTCTATACTCCGCTTCTGTGGTTGACAGTGACACCGTCGGTTGTCTCTTGCTGCACCAATAGACTGCTCCTAAACCAAGCCTGAACACGTTTCCAGTTGTTGATCGACGCGTGTCGTGATCACCAGCATAGTCGTCGTCACAATAGCCAACTATCTTACACTGTTCTCCTTTCTTATACAGAAGACCATAGTCAAGTGTTCCTTTCATGTACCTCAATATTCGTCGAAAGTGAGGTTTCTTTGGATTTTGCATGAATCGACTAACCACTCCAACTGCATATGCGATGTCGGGCCTTGTCAGGGTTAGGTAGATCAAACTCCCAACTAATTGTCTATACATAGTCGTATCTTCAAAATCTTTGCCTTATG